TTAGATTATATGTGAGATAATTTTTGGAATTTTATATTCAACGATTCACTAATCGTAATCATAATATATTAGCCGTATTCTAGAATAGAATTCTAATAGTTTAGAAAAAAGGAAATAAGCGGGTAGCGGGAATCGAACCCGCATCGTTAGCTTGGAAGGCTAGGGGTTATAGTCGACGTCGATTCAGTGCTTTGAACGTCTCTAATTCAAAACCGAACACGAAACTTTGGTTTCATTCGGCTCCTTTATGGAAAATGAGTAAATTCCTAGATCTAAGGTGTGAACAAAATGAACAAAATTATACCCATAACACCTACGTCAGCTTTTTGTTTGACTACAAACAAAATGAATCGCTTTCTAGATGATCCTTCTAGAAGAAGGTGATTCTAACAATCGTTCTAGTTACTTCGTTCTCTATTTCTATTTGAGAGAATCCTAAGGAAAAGGATTTTGTTTCCACCGAGCTAAACCAATATGCCGATGTCTCTAGTAAACCAAAGTCATCGATGAATAGCTATTTTGCTCCAATTTCTTTCTTTAGACTTTAGAAAGAAAAAATGCAAGATTTAGTTACGATTAGAAATGGATTTTCTATCTTCAGCCATAGATCCTTTACTCATACTTATTCAATTGGAAGTCTTAGTCCAATTCAAAAATTATGTTTCGCAATTTCATAATCCAACTTTTCAATTTATAAGCGACTCATGGATACAAATCACGATAATTCGTATTTTTTCTTGAATTTATCATTGAGAGGTAAAGGATTAAATCCTTTTTAGAAATAAAGTTTTTGGTCGGAATATGAATAAAACCGCAAGGCCCTTTAACTTTAAAGGTTAATAGAACGAATCACACTTTTACCACTAAACTATACCCGCTACAATACGATTATTGTATACAAATGGACCTTTTGTCGAACAAGATAGTTGAGCACGATTAAGATAGGATCATCAAAAAATCATCAAAATGCGAGTGTTTCACTTTTTTGGGGGGAGGAAAAGAGGCTTCATTTAATTTAAATTCAATAACTAAAGTTTTCTCTTTTGCTGAAGAAGATGCGGATCAAAAAAAAACACTAAAATCATAAATCATAACAGGGTGGAAGAATCAATAGGTTCCTTTTTAGTTCGGTAAAATATAACAAGAAAAAAAATGTAAGAGAGTTTTTCTTCTTTTTGTTGTTGCTTGAATATAAAATATTCAATTGAATATAATTATAATAAAAAAAGAAGAAAAGCCTTTTTGTTTTCAAATCGGATAAATCATTATTTATATAAAATTATATAATTTTATATATAATTATATAATTCGTTGGAACAAAAAAAGCCCGGCTGGGTACTGACCAGGCCGGGCCATGAGAATAAGAAGTGCCTTTCGAACAAAATCAACACAACACAAGGAGTCTTGCTTATTTTTTTAGTTCGATTGTTCGCGCGGTCGAACCCGTCTTTTAGATACTTTTAGATAAAATAAATTCCCGATTTGTGGATCTCTATATATATATAATAGAATAGAGAAAGAAGAGAGAAAAGCAAGATTCCTTACATTATATGTAATTGTAATGTAGTAATTATCTTGGGAGAGATGGCTGAGTGGACTAAAGCGTCGGATTGCTAATCCGTTGTACGAGTTATTCGTACCGAGGGTTCGAATCCCTCTCTTTCCGTTTCCGTATGATGAATTGATTTTTTTTTTCAAATTTTTTCAAATCTTAGTGAAACGTGTAGAATAGATAAAATCCTAAGAAAATTTGAAAATTAACCAAGGAACCCCTTGGTATTTTATTCTTCACGTCCAGGATTACGCCCCGGATCATTAGATAGGAATCCAAAGATAAAGAGCGAAACAAAAAATATCACTACGGTATAAACGAAGAGTTTCAGAGTAAGCATTACACAATCTCCAAGATGATTTTTTTGGAAAAAAAGAGAATAGATCTTCCATTTTTCTACCACATATCCTATTTTTACACCAAGAAATGAGGTTTTTTCTAGAAATGCATTGTCACAAATTCATTTGTTTTTCATTAACAAAAAGTTGCGTTTATATCCAAATTAGATATTGCGGGAGACCCTAATAGGGTTAGGGTCTTTTACTGGAAAAGAGTAAAAAACGAGGAGATGGGGGTAAGCCGAATTTGTGGCGACTACCCATGAATTTCAGTGTGTGAGTCGAGGGTTCATACTCTAAATTTTATCTGATTTTTTTTCAATTGTTAGAATTTTTTCTCGAGGAAATCATGCATTTTCTAGGATATTATTATTCAGGATCTCATCGAAAACTTACAGCAGCTTGCCAAACAAAAGCTAAGAGAAAAAAAAACAAAGGTATGACTGGCATAACATCTACGATTGGATTCAAAAAAGCATAGGCTTCGGGCAATTTGCCGAAGAAAAAACTACTCGAATAAAGGGGGGAATTCATACAAATACAGATCAAACTAATAATATTAAGCATAACAGGCATTTTGTTCTTGCAGATAATTGTATTTTGATTGCGTTTTTGATATAAGGAAAAAGAAAGTAAGTAAGGTAGACAAAAAATCTTTCTTTTTCTTTGAATCCACCCAATCAAAAATTCTCGAATTCTCAAAGGAGAATAGAAGAAATCATACTTTCATACAATATCTTAATTGAATTCTATGCAATGATCAATAAATTAAGTTGAATTCTATATCTATATGTATCAAAATCTTAGCACCAATCTATTCTATAGATATATAGCTATTTGGGCTGGAGTTGACAAACAACCAATACCAATATTATTGTTTCTTAGTGTCGATTAGAAATTGAAATGGGGCGTAGCCAAGTGGTAAGGCAACGGGTTTTGGTCCCGCTATTCGGAGGTTCGAATCCTTTCGTCCCAGTGTAGATTCATTTTTATGCCCCATTATTTCTATAGAAAATAGAAAGAAGTAGGGGGTGTATAGGAGTTAATCCATATTAATTAAAATATGTGTATAAATAATCAAGTTCCGTATTATATAGAAATATGCTATGGAGCCAATGTTTTTTCGTTGAATCTCGTTTGATTTTTGATTTAGGCATTTCGTGTTTGACTCTAATTAAAAATTGGAAATTGATGTAACGATTGAGGCGGGGTGATTTATCCTATCTCTTTTATTCACTTTATGGCAAGAGTTTATTGTTGGAATATTACTCAATTCCATTTCAAATTTCTATTTGAAATTAAAGTCAGTGATGAATCAATTCAAAAAGAAGGACCAATCTTTATCGGAAGAGCGAAGGTGGTACTTATTGTCTTGTCCAGTTTTCTTCAAATTGAATCCAATTTAATAATGATGTCTAAATAGGAAACTTTTTCAATTAGAAAGATTTTTTTAATAAATCCAATATTTTATTTATTTCCTGTACGTGTAATTTTTGAATTTGAAAAAGTAAGAAATCCTTGAATCTATCCTTATATGAGCCACTTGAAGATGCAGATTTAAAAAGCGATTCCTTTCTCTATTTTTTTTCCTTCTATATTTCTATATATTATTTATATATTTCAGACTCATATTTTTTTCAGAAAAATCGTTCCGCATATCATATATTCATATATAGAATATAGAAGAAAAATCTAGATTGCGATGTTTTATATCTATGGGCATCTGAACCGATGACTATTCATGATTCCATAATTGAATCAATTCCATACCGGCTCAAAATTAGAGGAATGCTTGTTATGGTAAAACTTCGTTTGAAACGATGTGGTAGAAAGCAACGTGCGACTTGAAGGACACGATCCGTTGTGGATTTTTACATCCACCTTTTTCGATTTGTCTAGGAATGGGGATGCTCTTGGCTCGACATTGTTTGTTCTGTTACACTTGAACCCTTCGGTTTTTTGTTGGGTTGTAAATAGTCCACAATGGAGCTCGAATAGAAAGTATTAATTCATTTCTCGGGGGCAAGGATCTAGGGTTAATACCAATCAATTGGAACAACTTCGTAAATATATGGAACATATATCGAAATCGAAAGGATCCAATTCAAAAGCAAAACTTGTTGAAATTGATCAAAAATTTTCGATTCAAAGTGTATCACGCGCGAATCAAATGTCCATGGGGTTCTTTGATAGAAAGAAATCAAAAAGGGGTATGTTGCTGCCATTTTGAAAGGATTAAGAGGCGCCGAAGTAATGTCTAAACCCAATGATTAAAAATGAGGATAAAGGATCTAAGAACAAGGAAACACCCTTTTAATTTAATACTTTTAATTTAATAATTAAATTAATTATTAAATTGTTTTGATATTCTCAATAATTGGATCAGACTAAAGAATCCAAATAGAATTTGAAATAGTTTAAATCAGACAAACAAAAGGGAGTAAAGACTACTCAATACATGAAATTGACTAAAGATTTTTCCTTTGCGTTATTTGAGAGTTATTCAACTTGAGTTATGAGTACGAATGGTTTCTTTTTCATTTTCAGGAAGAAAAAAAGACTGAAATCATAGTCTAATTTATTTTATAGGCCGTTTGTCATTTAATTTATTAGAATTGCATATATAGACAAAACTTCGAATCAAATCATTTTTTCTCGAGCCGTACGAGGAGAAAACTTCCTATACGGTTCTGGGGGGGGGTATTGTTCATCTACATCTATCCCAATGAGCCGTCTATCGAATTGTTGCAATTGATGTTCGATCCCGAAGAGAGGGAAAAGATCTTCGAAGAGTGGGCTTTTATGATCCAATGAAGAATCAAACTTATTTAAATGTTCCTCTTATTCTATATTTCCTTGAAAAAGGTGCTCAACCCACAGGAACCGTTCAGAATCTTTTAAAGAAAGCGGAAGTTTTTAAGGAACTTCCGCCTAATCAAATGAAATTCAATTAAAGAAATCGGTAGCAACTTGGATATAACTTTGTCTAATTTTTCTCTATTTTCTGCTATATTCGTATTTATTTATCATTGTTTCCATCGAATCCGATGGTCTAGAACGACAAAAACTTAGTTTTTAGTTTATTGATTTTATAAATAAAAAATTCGGAC